TAGAGATGACAGGCCCATTTTCTGTATTATCAATAGGATCAATTATAACAAGTCACACACTCATATTCCGGAAATACCGAAACAAATAAATCTCACGGTCGAACTACCAGAATGGTCTAGAAATCCGAGTCTTTCTTAAGTAAAGTAATTTTTTTGATTGAAAAACTAGGACTTTCCAGTTCTTATGAACCTAACTCATTGAAATTCCATCCAGTAAAACGGAAGAATTATAAATTTCCAAAATAATAGATAGGAATATCGCAAATAGAGCCATTGCGACCCCCATAAGTGGTGTAGTCCCCCAGCCCGGTGCTACTTTACCATATTCCGAATTCAACGGTTTCAATAAATTCCCTACAGTAGTTCGTCTTGGCCCAGATCTAGAACTACCCTCAACGGTTTGTGTAGCCATAAAATACTATTCATTGGTTGAGATCTGTTGACTTTGTATACCATTCCGTTGTAGTTGTAAATAAACGATCTTATCGTAGATCCATTGTGATCTTGAAATTATCTAAAAATGGAAACAGCAACCCTAGTCGCCATCTCCATATCTGGTTTACTTGTAAGCTTTACTGGGTACGCCTTATATACCGCTTTTGGGCAACCCTCTCAACAACTAAGAGATCCATTCGAAGAACACGGGGACTAGTTGAAGTAATGAGTCTCCCATATTGGGAGGCTCATTACTTCAATTGAGATAATGAAAAATTATTTCATTTTTTTAGTTTTAGTCGGAACCTTAGGCGGTTCTCGAAAAAAGATAGCGAAAAAAATGATCCCTAAAGTCGAGACTAAAAGGAATGTATAAACCAATGCTTCCATAGATTCGATCGTGGTTTACAATTATAGCTTCCACACCTATTTATTTGGGATCATTTACCATATAAAGAAAAGTAAAGAGTCAAAGAATAAATGGTGATTCAAATCAAGATTTCTCCGGTACCTTATGTCAAATCAAAAAAAATAGAGGCGAAAGATACCAGAGCAATGTTGTATCAGACTACTTGTCTCCTTGTAGTTGGATCCCCAATTTTTTGAAATGTTCCAAATTCCACTTGAGCATCCAAATCTGGATCAATACCAGCAAAAACATCTCTGAACAAGGTTCTAGCACCATGCCAAATGTGTCCAAAAAAGAAGAGCAAAGCAAACGTAGCATGCCCAAAAGTGAACCAACCCCTTGGACTGCTACGAAAAACACCATCGGATTTCAAAGTAGCCCGATCTAATTCAAAAATTTCACCTAATTGGGCACGTCTAGCATATTTTTTTACAGTAGCAGGATCACCATAACTAACTCCATTGAGTTCGCCACCATAGAACTCGACAGTTACACCTACTTGTTCAACACTATACTTTGATTCTGCCCTTCTAAAAGGAACATCGGCTCTCACAATTCCGTCTCCATCTACTAAAACTACCGGAAATGTTTCAAAAAAAGTAGGCATACGACGTACAAAAAGCTCGCGCCCTTCTTTATCTCTAAAGACGGGGTGTCCTAACCATCCAACAGCTATTCCATCCCCGTTGTCCATTGAGCCTGCTCTGAATAATCCCCCTTTTGCCGGATTATTACCAATGTAATCATAAAAAGCTAATTTTTCGGGAATTTTAGACCAAGCTTCCGATAAACTCAGATTTTCGGCTAGTCCGGCGCTAACTCTTCGATATATTTCTTGCTGAAAGTATCCCTGATCCCACTGATAACGAGTGGGACCAAATAATTCGATTGGGGTAGTTGCTGAACCATACCACATAGTTCCAGCAACAACGAAAGCTGCAAAAAAAACAGCAGCGATACTACTAGAAAGTACAGTTTCAATATTTCCCATACGTAATCCTTTGTATAGACGTTGAGGCGGACGGACACTAAGATGGAATAGACCTGCTAATATGCCCAATGTACCCGCTGCAATATGATGAGAGGCTATTCCTCCCGGAACAAAAGGATCAAAACCTTCCGCGCCCCACGCTGGATTTACAGATTGTACTTTTCCAGTTAGTCCATAAGGATCGGACACCCATATTCCAGGACCATACAAACCTGTTACATGAAATGCGCCAAAGCCAAAGCAAGCCACCCCTGAGAGAAATAAATGAATTCCAAAGATCTTGGGCAAATCCAAAGAAGGTTTTCCCGTACGCTCATCACAGAATATTTCTAGATCCCAATACACCCAATGCCAGATAGCTGCCAAGAAGCACAAGCCAGAAAACACAATATGTGCCCCTGCGACACCTTCATAACTCCAAATACCCGGATTCGTTATAGTTCCTCCTGAAATACTCCAACCACCCCACGAATTGGTTATTCCTAAACGAGTCATGAAGGGTATAACGAACATACCTTGTCTCCACATTGGATCAAGAACAGGGTCAGAGGGATCAAAAACCGCTAATTCGTATAGAGCCATCGAACCGGCCCAACCAGAAACTAGAGCTGTATGCATTATATGGACAGAAAGCAATCGACCGGGATCATTCAATACGACAGTATGAACACGATACCAAGGCAAACCCATGGAAATACCCCTTTATCAAAGATAAATAGACACTATGTCACCTTATTTTATCGCATTGGAAAGGACTATACTATGTACCTAAGAACCTAACCTTTTCAGTGGATTCTGTATGAGAAAGAGTTAATATTTATTCCGTTCCATTGAAAATAACGGAACAATTCTGTTCATAAGAACAAAGAGAAGCAGATCTATTCTATACCCGATAAGTACCAATACGCAATGGGAGAATTGGTCCCATTTTGTGGGAACGAATGCATAGATACTTGTTTATCATTCGAACGATCGATTGCTCCGTTCGTTAAAATTTTTCTTTATTCATTCTATCTTACTCTATAAACCTTCCAATCAATCTATCTAGAAAATAGAATAAACAGAAAAAAGGATGAAGACAATAAACCCATTGTTACGTTTCCATATTAAAGTGAAGTATAGTACTTAATTTTTTTTTCTTTAATTTAATGCCCATTGGTGTTCCAAAAGTACCTTTTCGGAGTCCTGGAGAGGAAGATGCAGTTTGGGTTGACGTATAGTGCGACTTGTCAGACATATTGGGTCATATGGGATTTACCCGTTCTCTCCCCCGATCGAGATATCCTCTGTTTCGCCCAAGAAATATTGTATTGAGATTGAGTGAACCATCAATCATTTGGAGCGTGAAGTACAATTAGATCAATTTATATTGGGGATCAATATTATCAATTAGAAGAATTTATGGTTGACTTGGACTGATAAAATAAAGTCTCCAGGCTCCGTTCAGAAAATACCAAATTGGTAACAAATTGATAATATATGTACGATTACCACTTGTATCATAAACGATTCTTATACTTACTATAGGAGGGATCTCAAACTGCCAACCAATGGAGTAGTATGATGAATACATCGAATAGTTTGGAGAAGACATGAAACAAATTGAAAAAGAAGTCGTAACAAAAAAAAGTGGTACTGAGATCATTTGCCCTATATGTACAAATAGAATTCGGGCAGACCTTTTCCCGGAGTAGAACAAAGATGAACCTAAAAAAATGGAAAGGGCCCATTCAGGAACAATAAAATGACATCGTGATTTGAATCTCGATGAAACAATACATCAATGAGAGGTTAGTTCAATAAGTTCAGTAAATTCTTTTTTTTTATAGGTAAGGGAACAAAAACTCATCTTATGTTTTTTGAAAAATAGAAGAAGAAAACCCCCTTCATTAGAAAAACAAAAACCTGTTATCGACACATTGATTCTTTTTTTTCGCAATTTTTTTTTGAACCGTATGCATCCAAAGGTGCACGTACGGTTCCTAAGGGAACCAATTTTGTCCTAATCAACCGACTTTATCGAGAAAGATTACTTTTTTTAGGCCAAGAAGTTGATAGCGAGATCTCGAATCAACTTGTTGGTCTCATGGTATATCTCAGTATAGAAGATGATACTAGGGATCTTTATTTATTTATAAACTCTCCCGGCGGATGGGTAATACCAGGAATAGCCATTTATGATACTATGCAATTTGTGCCACCCGATGTGCATACAATATGCATGGGATTAGCCGCTTCAATGGGATCCTTCATTCTGGTCGGAGGAGAAATTACCAAACGTCTAGCATTCCCTCACGCTTGGCGCCAATGAGTTTTTTTATTTGAAAAAAAAAAAGGAAGACTATGCCTTCCCATATTGAATATGAATAATAAGTAATAATAGCATGGCACTTCGAGTTCGATATGAGCAAACCATTATTGTTTTTTTCATAACATGAGATTTTATGTCGAGATAGTAGTATGAAAGAGAGGTCATTTCGGATTTGATCTTATGTGTCGGGGGTACATTTCAGCGTCACAAACCATTCTTTTCCACACCAGAATTCTCTTTCTGATATTTATGTTATGAAATAAAAAGTACAAAAATGAAAAAAAAAAAAGATCATTTTTTTCCTTATTTGATCGTATCAGAAAGGAACTTTGGGATTGCTAAATCACAGACAAAATAAATATATAAAGCAACAGAACCATCATAGTATTTTTTTTACTCCTACGAAAGGAAGGGTGGTAAATGGATCATTCAACGATCTGGATCGGATGGATTCTATTTCTTTCTTCAATAGAATAGAAGAGAAGAAAAAGAAAAAGTAAATTCCATTGTAGAGCCGTATGCACAAAAGATGCCTGTACGGTTGTACAATTCTATTTTTTTTTCTTATATTTTTTTTATCCCTTACTTTAGCCCAATCATGCAAGATAGAAGAACCGTTCATGATGTTATATCAATATCATCAGGGTTATGATTCACCAACCTGCTAGTTCTTTTTATGAAGCACAAGCAGGCGAATTTATCCTGGAAGCGGAAGAACTACTGAAACTTCGCGAAACCCTCACAAAGGTTTATGTACAAAGAACGGGTAATCCTTTATGGGTTGTATCCGAAGACATGGAAAGAGATGTTTTTATGTCAGCAACAGAAGCCCAAGTTCATGGCATTGTTGATCTTGTAGCGGTCGAAAATGAAAATACTAGGGATTTCATGTAAATCCATTTCAAACCATAATTCGAATTTTCTGCGATTTGATATTGAATAGAAAAAAAAAATTCATGATCATCAATCATCAGGTTAAGATCGATCTAAACCAACCCATTCCATTCTAGAATTCTATATATACATACGGCATGCCAACTATTAAACAACTTATTAGAAACACAAGACAGCCAATAAGAAATGTCACGAAATCTCCCGCTCTTAGAGGATGTCCTCAGCGTCGAGGAACATGCACTAGGGTGTATGTGCGACTCGTTCAGATCATGAGTTCGAACAAATGAGACAATTTTCCAGTATCAATGACCAGTACCAATGAATAGGATAGATAGAGAAGATCTATCATATACCTATATTGTGTTTGGAATTTATGGTTTACATTGGTGCAAATCCAATCACCTAGATTTGAGATGAAAAGCAATTCCCCATTGGGGGCAAATGGTTATCCATTAAGCGGAGGAAATGGTATTATAAGAAGCAAAAAGGTTATACTCCTATTCTTGAAAGAACGGACTAAGAAGGTCAGCTACCTAGCCAACTTTCATAATTAAATGCCGTCACTGTATGGATAACTCTTATTGTGAAAAGAACTATTACTGTATAATTGATGGGTAGAGCCAAAGAGTGTGAACTATACAAGTTAACAATAACATTTGATAAAATGAAAGAAGAGGCTCCGGTGTATAGAGAGGACCTCACCGTTTAAAAAAAAAAGTAACCATAGAAACGATGGAACCCACTATTTTTTTTTATTTGGTATCGTTAGAATTTCTTATTTCCAGGCGAAATGCCTGGAAGGAATAAAAAATCGTGGTTGGGGAAAGTCATAGTAGCAAAAGCCATTGGAATTTATATTTTATATATCGGAATAATCCGTTTTGTTATTAATTGACGGGGGGTAAAGGATGACTGAAAGAAGAGAAATCAATTAGTTATTCATTAAGGTTTAATTTGATTCAATGACCAGAGTTAGACGAGGATATACAGCTCGGAAACGTCGAACAAAAATTCGTTTATTTGCATCAACCTTTATTGGGGCTCATTCAAGACTTACTCGAACGACTACTCAACAGAAAATGAGAGCTTTGGTTTCCTCTCATCAAGATAGAGGCAGGCAAAAGAGGGATTTTCGTAGTTTGTGGATCACTCGAATAAATGCAGTTATTCGTGAGAATAAGGTATTCTATAATTATAGTAGATTAATACCAAATCTGTACAAGAAGCAATTGCTTCTTAATCGTAAAATACTTGCGCAAATATCTATATCAAATAAGAATTGTCTTTACATGATTTCCAATAAGATTATCAAATAAAGGATATGATATTATAAAATATAATACAGAAATGATTGAAATTGAAACAGAATTCCCCGGAGAATGAACTCCGGGAAGATAGAATAAAAAAATGAAGTAAGATAAGTAGTAGGAATGAACGAACATCTTTCAATAAAAAAAAAAGATTTCTTCTTCCCCCATTTTTTATTTCTTATAACTTCTTATAACACAAGAAAAAAATCGGGATTCTAGGCCTTTTGAACAAAACATCAATCTGAGCTTGAGTTCCGATTGGAGTTTTGAGTCAATTGAGGAGTATGTTTATTTATTTCTGGTTCTAGGACCAGTAGTTCTGGGGATCGACTCGGCTCTCTCAAATTGTTTCTCATTATTAAGAAAAGGTAACAAAGATAAAATACGAGCTTGTTTTATAGCAATAGTAATTAATCGTTGTTGTTTCAAGGTCAATTTATTCACCCGTCTAGATAATATTTTTCCTTGTTCACTAATAAATCGACTAATTAAACTCATGTTTCTATAATCGATTCGATCCCCCGATCCAATTGGGGACAAACGCCTACGAAAGGATCGCTTGTATTTACGAAAAGGTTGCTTGGATTTATCCATGGTTTATTCCTTATCTCTAAAATTCTATTTCTTTATTCATTTCAGATCTGACCGAAATAGGCTTTGATTCGCATCGTTTATATTATACATATCATATATATATTATACATATCATATATAATACACATCATATATATATATATATGAAAATTAAATCGGGTTTGATTTGTATTGTATATATTATGTATATTATATATGTTATATTATATATGTTAAGTTAAATATGTTAAGTTCTTCCTCTTCCTGTTCCTTGGAAAGATCGCGCACACGTTCCGTTCCATCTATTTCTTTATTTCCCCATGAATCGTATGCTTGTGACAATAGTGACAAAATTTTCTCAATTCTAATCGACTGGATGTATTGTGTCGATTCTTTTGAGTAATATATCTAGAAATACCCGGCGATTTTTTATTGACACCATTTCGGACACAACTGGTACATTCCAAAATAACTCTGACTCTGACATCTTTACCCTTGGCCATGAACCCCCTTTTGATTTGGATCGACTTAACTTCTTCTATTTTCGACCCGATAAGAAAATCAATAGAAGTTACTAACTTGAAATTCAATTTTCATTTCTAAAGCTAAAGATTTCGTTGTGTTGTATGTGTTGTAATTATATAATTACAATTAATATTAATAGAGTAATAGTAATAATTAATAATAAAGTAATAATTAAGTAATACAATTTCTTTCTAACTATCAATTATTCCTATCTTAAATCCCAATATTTCATTTAAGTATCTTCTTTCTATGCTATGATTTCGTGGATCCTGCTCTAGATCTGGATACACATTTCCATTTCTGTTCCCCAAAATTCGATCTTAGATTCACCAGATTTTTGTCGAGGTTCAATACACTTTTTCTTTTTCTTTCCTTCCTATCCTCCTATCCTAAAGAACTGAAAAAAAAAAAGGAAGGGGCAAAATTTGAGTCACGTCATGTAGAATTGTATCCCTAATTTTCTTCATTTCTTCGCATATTAATAACTAGAATTAAAAAAAAGGGAATGACAAGGCATCTGGGAATAAACGATTAATTTCTATCAATAGACCTGCTAAAGACCCAAACCATAGAGTAGTTAGCACAGGTGCCACGGAGAGATATGTTTTTATATCTCGCATTGAAAATCCTCCTTCTTTATTGTAATACATATATGTATAGTCAGATGTTGTAGTTCAAGATCATTTGTATTTTTTTTTTACTTTACGCGGAATTCCTAACTAAAATAGATATGTACAATGAACCAATAGATGAGATTTTCCTGTCCCTAAAAAAGAAAAAGATGACCCCTTCTTCCTGAGCATTTCCGATAAATTTTTATTCTTTTTTTTATACGATACGCCGATAAGATAAATTTAAATTTTTTTTTATACGTTAGGTTTCAGATGTATAAAATTCTTTTATTATATGAAAGCAAAAAGAAGAAATGACAAGAAAATTCTATATAGATAGAGGGGAAAATAACAATGTGGAAAACAAGACAGGGATTTTGTACAATGACACTGTACAAGAACTTTAAAAAGGGATGTAGCGCAGCTTGGTAGCGCGTTTGTTTTGGGTACAAAATGTCACGGGTTCAAATCCTGTCATCCCTACCTATTACTTCTCTTATGGGCAGTAACGAGGGATTAATTAAGATCGATTGAAATTGGACATAATCTTTCATTTTTGCATGCTATACGTATGCAAGATATGTTTGGGGGTAAAAAAACCTTTTCTTTACACTACAGTCGTATCTCCTGTAATAAGAAAGCGCTCTTAGTTCAGTTCGGTAGAACGCGGGTCTCCAAAACCCGATGTCGTAGGTTCAAATCCTGCAGAGCGTGATTCCGTTTATGTTATGTCGAATCACAATAAAAAAACTTAACAAAAAAAAGTTTAATTGAAACTTGAATTTGACCTCCCGCAGGGAGGAGGTCAATCAAAAAAAATAAATGTTACTCAATCAAAGGTCCAACTGATCACCACGTCTGTATTGTAAATATGCAGTTACGAATAATCCTGCCAAAGTAATAGGAATTAGACCTAAGACGATTCCAAATAGAAAAACTTCAATCATTTCGGTTTTTGAGGGGATAAAAAGATGGGTAAGATCTATCCCTAAATATTAATCTGAATTATCCGTGAATCTCAATAACCAAGAATTGGCAATTGATGTGTAAAGGAACCATGGAACACCTGGAATCTCAGAGAAATATTCATTTTTATGAATTGTTCATTCAATTCATTTCAAATAAGTCGTATCTTATTCAAACCAATCAATAGAGCTGGGGTTATAGTTAAAGCAGCCAGTAGAAAACCGAAATAACTAGTTATAGTAGGCATGAAAGAGCTAAATTAGATATGTTCTTTTGTTACATATGTTGATAAAACACTTACCTAAGTTTCAATTTTCCCAGATACAACAGTAACGGTAAGAAAAAACCAATTGACAGGATTAGTTTAGTTCAATTGAAAGTTCTTGTCTTTTTCAATAAAAAGAAAGGATCTAATCCATTTTGGGGCGAACGACCTGATATTACCTTTTACTTATTTTTTTTTAACTCATTGGATTCAGTACATTAATAGGTTGGTTAATTGCCCATAATATCTCGAATGAGAAGAAAAAAGTGCCCTACGATATATCGAAACGATCTATCAAAAAAAGAAAACCTTTACTTTCATTTTTATTCTTTTTTGGAGGGTCCAACTCGATTCAAAGACGAACAACTTCCATTATCCTTTTAGGTTCTATATTCTTTCTTTCCATATCATGGAGTTACATACTTGTAGTTCGGTCAAGAAAGAATCTTTGTTTTGCATCTAATGCAACCGTTGTTGCATCACAAATATTGATTGCTCCAACTATGTTCTCTTTCTTTCATTAAATATTATCTATTCTTGTATTTTGTATTTATTATAGTATATTTATTGTACGACCAACCAATTACTTGAAATGAAATGAAAGATTCGAACAAAAAAAACTTTTAACCAAAAAAAGGGTTTATAGATTTCACATATAATTGAAATGTGTGAATATGATAATATCTTTCATGAATTATTAGAACCCATTG